ATTTTTTTCTCAATTGGAAATTTCCAATTGAGAAAAAAAGTGATACTTAGTATTATTAGAATGAAGTCCCAGGCCTTATGCTTATGTCATGTCAATTGCGAAATATCTCGTTTGTTGTAACACTTCCTAAAAAACTATTCCATTGGACTAACAATGGGAAGGAAGAAGGCGAGTCGTTCTGCTAATTCCCCATTCTCCAATCAGTCCTTCCCATGGGTTAGTGTCCCACCAAATAATTGGAGGAGTGAAATCCTAATCGAATTCAAAAAAAGCAGTAAGTCCAAGGAAATAAACTAAAAAAAAATACGTATTTTTTTTTTCGGATTAAACAAAGGGATTCGCAAATAAAAGTGCTAACGCTACAACCAGTCCATAAATTGTTAAAGCTTCCATAAAAGCCAGACTAAGCAATAAAGTACCTCGTATTTTTCCCTCCGCCTCGGGCTGTCTCGCGATCCCTTCTACAGCTTGGCCCGCAGCAGTACCTTGACCAACCCCAGGTCCAATAGAAGCAAGCCCGACGGCCAACCCAGCAGCAATAACGGAAGCGGCAGAAATCAGTGGATTCATGATAAGTTCCTCACACCAAAATAAGTAAATAGTTAATGATACAATCAACCAATAAATTATGACTTAATTATTCCATCGCTAAGATCTATACAGTCGAAGGAAATAAGAACTCGGAATTGAAGTAATAATATTATTATTGAATCATCAGAACGGCTTCGATATTTCTTTTTTAGTTTTTATTCACAGAATTTTTTTGAATCCATACCATTCTTTTTGAATTTTTCGTTTTTTCTTATTTTCTTGATTGAATCTCTTTATTCAATAGTCACTTTATTTTATTCATTTAATATTCAATTCACAACTACAAAGGAAATGGAGGGGATTCCATTGGAATTCCTATCTAAATTCACAGTAATAGAGCCGCTTAGATATTACATATATAACTAATTAATATCTAATATTACATATACATGTGTTTCTTGGATAACGTAAATCAACCATTCATATCTTACATTTAATCGGATTATAGAATCATTCTTCGAAACATTCACAAGAGTTGTCTTATACTAATTAGAGTACATACATCTAGTTCGGCCCCCCCTAACCAATCCATTTTTTTTTTTATAAATTTGAATTTAGTTTTTTGTAAATCTTTATTTTTTCTTTTTTTACTCGCCGACGCAGGTACAATCAATCTACATGGACAAATTCGTTAGATCGAATCGTTGCATCGAAATAGAAGTATTTGATTGATCTAAGTTCAGGTAATTTATTATTTATTAAAATTATCTTTTGGTCAACCGTTTAATTGGATGAAATCAACTTGAATGGGAATTTTTCTATATAACAATAGCATCTTTTTTAAAATAGCACACCATAATACTATAAGTATTACAATCCTAATTATTATTCAGATTATGATTACTAATATCTAATAATATTGAATATTGGAATTAAATGAACAAAACAATATAAAGATAGTATTCATTGGGGGGGGATAAATAGACCGAACTGGAATTTTAGGAAAAAGATCTTTTCGATCTCTTTCCTTTTTTTTACTTCCCCTTTTGTTTGTTGCAATTCCCTAATACCGCTAATATCTTATTTTTGACTATTACTTCTATACTTTATATGGTTTATATTTATATAATTTATCTATTTATTTTTATATATTATGCTCTTTAAGCAGATTATCTTGATACGCATATATATTGCGTAAGGCTTAAACTAAAAAAAGACTATTTCGAAAACTAGTCAATGATGACCCTCCATGGATTCGCCTATATAAGCCGCAGCTAAAGTTGCAAAAATAAGAGCTTGAATACCGCTTGTAAATAATCCAAGTAACATGACGGGTATAGGAACCACTGAAGGTACTAAAGAAACAAGAACAAGAACTACTAATTCATCAGCTAATATATTTCCGAAAAGTCGAAAACTAAGCGATAGGGGTTTTGTGAAATCTTCTAAAATATTAATGGGTAAAAGGATTGGAGTTGGTTGAATGTATTTACCAAAATAACCTAATCCTTTTTTACTAAGACCCGCATAGAAATATGCTACTGACGTGAGTAAAGCTAAAGCAACAGTAGTATTTATATCATTTGTAGGCGCGGCTAATTCCCCATGAGGTAACTGTATGATTTTCCAAGGTAAAAGAGCACCCGACCAATTCGAAACAAAAATAAATAGAAACAAAGTTCCAATAAAGGGAACCCATGGACCGTATTCTTCGCCAATCTGAGTTTTGCTCACATCTCGAATGAATTCAAGAACATATTCGAAGAAATTCTGACTGTCAGTAGGAATGGTTTGTGGATTACGAACAGCTATAATGGCTGAACCTAATAAGATAGCAATTACAACCCAAGAAGTAATAATTACTTGGGCATGGACTTGAAAACCTCCTATTTTCCAATAGAAATGTTGGCCGACTTCCACACCGGATATATCGTATAAGCCTTTTAGTGTGTTGATATAACATAATAGAACATTCATATTGCCCTCTGAAAAAAATAGAACTTTAAAAAGAATTATTTTGATTCAACCTTCTCTTTTTTCGACTTGCCTAGTTGACTTATATATATTTGTATACCAATTAATTACATAATATCCCTAGTTACTTGTATCTCTTTTAGGAATCATAACCGATTTCATAAATCTATGGAGTTCCCAAAAGAATTTTTTTATTATTCATTATTAATATGAATCAAGGATTTCGTATATAACTAGAACGACCCTCACAAATTGCAAATACTAATTTGTTAAGAATTAATCGGATTGAAGCTATCGCGTCATCATTTGCTGGGATCGAAATATCAGCGAGATCTGGGTCACAATTTGTATCGATTAAACAAATCGTTGGAATTCCCAAAATCATACATTCTCGAAGAGCCATATATTCTTCTTGCTGATCAACGATTATTACAATATCGGGTAATCCAGTCATATATTTGATCCCGCCCAGATATGTTTGCAAGTGAGATAATTGTCTCTTCAACATAGCTGAATCTCTTTTCGGAAGACGATTGAGTCTCCCCATCTTTTGTTCCGTTCTCAAGTCCCTGAACTTATGAAGTATCGTTTCCGTAGTATACCAATTCGTTAACATACCGCCTAGCCATTTTTTATTAACATAATGACAACGGGCCCTTATTGCAGCCCGTGCTACTGAATCGGCTGCTTTATTTTTGGTACCAACAATTAAGAATTGCTTTCCCCTACTTGCTGTATCAAAAACTAAATCACAAGCTTCTGATAAAAAACGGGCAGTTCTAATAAGATTTATAATATGAATACCTTTACGCTTTGAAGAGATATAAGGTTCCATTCTAGGATTCCATTTACTAGTACCATGACCAAAATGAACTCCTGCTTCCATCATTTCTTCCAAATGGATGTTCCAATATCTTCTTGTCATTTATTTATCCACACCTCCTTTCTTTTTATTAAAAAAAAGAGAGACGAGGTGCCCTGAAATAGAAATAAATAATTGTTCCGATGGAACCTTCGTTTCTACCTCTAACGGATATTGGCCATTGATACACGATTCAAACCATTAATATTAATTTCTTTCTATTCTATTTGTTATTTTATTATCTTTATTACTATATACCAAATAAAAATAAAAAAAAAAATGACCGCAAATACAAATAGCTAAAAAGAAAGGGGGTGAATCCGCTCTTAGGAATCATTCAACCCTCGAAATGATTGTCTCAGTGTATCGTGTAAATTCCTTGAAATGAAAAAATCAAATAATTCTCTGTGGTGGAACAAAATATCTCGCATTTCTGCCTCGAATAGTTTATTGTTTTTGGTTTCCAAAGGAATGTTGGTATGTTGCCTTGAACGTTGCACTAATCCGTTGAATCCCGTACCAACGGGTATCATCCCCCCTAGAACAACGTTCTCTTTCAGACCTTTCAACCAATCGATACGACCCCGGAGAGCGGCTTTTGCTAAAACTCGAGCAGTTTCTTGAAAACTTGCTTCGGATATAAAACTTTGAGTATTTAGAGATGCTTTCGTTATTCCCAATAAGATAGCTCGGTAACAGATCGCTTCTTCCAAAGCGCGCCCTGTTCGTTCCGCCCGCAACAATTCAATCAGTTCTCCGGGTGAAAAAACATTAGACATTCCCTCTTCTGAAACCAACACTTTTGATGTTATTTGACGCACAATAATTTCTATATGTCGATTATGAATCTGCACCCCCTGAGATCTATAAACTTTTTGGATCTTATTAACCAAAGAGATACGCCCTTGCACTATAGTTAGCTCAGCACCAATCAAGAATCTCCAAGGAATTCCAATAATTTTTGTTATACTCTTGTTCCAACCCTCAATTCTCTTTTCTAGGTTCATCGATATTGAATCAATCGAACGCACTTCTAACACTTGTTCCACTTTTGGAAGACCTTGCGTTATATCCCTAGATCTCGATTTTTCATATATAAATGTAACTAATGTATCTCCTTCGTAAAGGATTTCTCCATAATGGCCATGAACGGTTGCTCCCGGAGTGGCCAAATAAGCTTTAGCTGATCTTATTACTACAGAGTCAATTTGAACAATTAGAACTTGACCCGATTTTAAGTGCGGTCCGTTTTTGGCTATACATAAATTTTCACAAATAAACTGCCCAAGGCTAATTATTCTAGACGCTTCTTCACAATAATTATGATGGAGAAAATTCCAATTCAAATTGAATGGATTCAAAACGATGTTACCGCGCGGATCGGGATTATTATAAATAGAAACCCTACCATTTTCATCCATTAAATAATATTTAAGCACTTGAAAAGTCTGTTTGAAATTGTCAAGTTGTAAATATTTAGTTACCGAGATCTGATTATAAGTTATTAAATGGTAAAATGAATAAAAATGCGCAATTTGAGGGGTTCTTCCTAATCCTAAAGGTCCCAAGGAATTCCTAATTGGAATTAGACTATCTCTTTTCATTGATTCTTTTTTTATTACATCATTGTAAT